ATAATGATAAAACGATGATTTTACTCCACAAATCATAAGGATATTGGGACTTTATACTTTGTCTTTGGATCTTGGGCTGGAATAGTAGGGGCTAGAATAAGTGCAGTAATTCGTTTAGAATTAGGACAACCTGGAAGATTTTTTGGTAATGATCAAATTTATAACACTATGGTTACTGCCCATGCCTTCATTATAATCTTCTTTATAGTTATACCAATAATAATTGGGGGATTTGGAAACTGATTAGTCCCCTTAATGATAAGAGCTCCTGATATAGCTTTTCCGCGCATGAATAACATAAGCTTCTGGCTGTTACCCCCTTCTCTTTTTCTTCTCTTATCTAGCTCTATGGCTTCTCTAGGGGCCGGAACTGGTTGGACAGTTTACCCCCCTCTATCTGGTAATATGGCACATAGTGGAGTTTCAGTTGACTTAACTATTTTTTCTCTACATATAGCAGGTATCTCTTCTATTATAGGAGCAATTAATTTTTTAGTAACGATTTTAAATATGAAACCTAAGAATATAGGGTTCCATCATATTCCTTTATTTGTGTGATCTATTTTTATTACTGTAGTTCTTTTACTTCTTTCTCTCCCTGTTTTAGCAGGAGCTATTACTATACTTTTAACAGATCGGAATTTTAATACCTCCTTTTTTGACCCTGCTGGGGGTGGAGATCCTATTTTATATCAACATTTATTTTGGTTTTTTGGTCACCCAGAAGTTTATATTTTAATTTTACCAGGGTTTGGAATAATTTCTCATATCGTAAGATTTTACTCAGGGAAAAAGGAACCTTTAGGTTCTATAGGGATAATTTATGCAATATTGACTATTGGGTTTTTAGGGTTTCTTGTATGGGCTCACCACATGTTTACCGTTGGGATAGACGTAGATACTCGAGCTTATTTTACAGCAGCCACGATGGTAATTGCTATTCCCACAGGGGTAAAAATCTTTAGATGAATATCTACAGTCGCAGGATCTCCAGTTTCTTTTGACTCACCTTCTCTGTGGGCTTTAGGATTTATTTTTTTATTTACTATCGGAGGAATAACTGGAATTATTCTTTCAAACTCTTCTATTGACATAGTTTTACATGATACTTATTACGTAGTCGCCCATTTCCATTACGTTCTGTCTATAGGGGCAGTTTTCGCCATTATAGCAGGGTTAACCCATTGAATCCCTATTCTTTTCAATTTTTCATTAAATCCTAAATGGTTAAAAATTCACTTTCTTTCTATATTCATTGGGGTTAATATAACATTTTTCCCACAACACTTTCTGGGTCTAAATGGAATACCTCGACGATATTCTGATTATCCAGATAGTTTTTCTTTCTGAAATATTGTCTCTTCTTTAGGGTCATTAGTCTCCTCAATATCTACTATTTTATTTATTTTCATTTTATGAGAAGGAATAACAAGAAAGCGAAAAATTGCATTTTCACACAATATTTCAACTTCCTTAGAATGGGTGAATGAAACTCCTACTTCTGCTCATACTTTTAATCAAATTATTTTAATTTTCCATAAATAAATGCCAATATGAATAGCTATTTCTTTTCAAGATAGAAACTCACCTATAATAGAGCATATGATATTTTTTCATGATCACACTATAATTGTAGTCGTAACTGTAACAGCTGTAGTAGGGTACCTTTTAGCCTCTTCCATTACTTCGAACACTTTTAAGAATAGAAATGAAGAAAGAGACGAAATGGAAGTTTTTTGAACTATAATTCCCGCAAGTCTTCTTTTATTTATTGCTTTGCCTTCATTAAAAATTCTTTACTTAGGAGAAGAAGCGTCTGAGTTCAGTTTAACTGTAAAATGCACAGGAAACCAATGGTTTTGGAGCTATGAATATGCAGATTTAAAGACCCTTCAATTTGACTCATTTATAATAAATAATCAACTTCCACGCCTTCTTTGCACTAATAATCACTTAATCCTTCCAAGTAAAACTCCCATTCATGCTTTAGTTACTTCTGTGGATGTTATTCACTCATGGGCTATTCCGTCTTTAGGGGTTAAAGTAGATGCTATCCCAGGGCGTCTCAATCAAACTAATTTTATTATTAATCGGACAGGGGTCTTATTTGGACAATGTAGAGAAATTTGTGGGGTAAACCATAGATTTATACCGATTATAATTTCTAGCCTTCCATTAGATGAATTCATAAAATCTGCTGAAAAAATTTACTTTTAGTGGCTGATAAAAGCATTGGCCTCTTAAGCCAACTTATGGATAAACCCTAAAAGAGAAAAATGTTAGTAAATATATTACTCCCCGCTGTCAGCGGGGAATAGCCTAGGCACATTTTAATTCCACAAATATCCCCCATAAATTGATTTTTAATCTGCATCTTTTTTTTTATTTTTATAAATATTATATTACCTTTAAATAATTTCTCTTCTACCCATTTCAAAGAAAAAAAAATTCAAATAAAAACTTTAAGCTGAAAATGATAACTAATCTATTTTCCATTTTTGACCCTTCTTCTGGATTCATTAGAATAAATTGAATAATCTCCCTCATTGCCTTTTTAATTTTCTTTCAAAATCAAATAAAAACTTCAAAATATTCAATTCTATTAAATTCTTTTTGCTTTTTCTTCACAAAAGACATTAAACCCCTCATAAGAGCTAAAAGAAAAAACCTTATTAAATTATATTCTATTATATTTTTATTTTTAGCGATTAGAAACCTAATATCTCTTTTTCCATTTAATTTTACAATCACTTCTCAAATTTCCTTTAGATTTACAATATCCTTAACTTATTGAACAAGAATTCAATTAATGGGGTGGTTAAAATATACAAACTCTATGATAAGACATTTAGTTCCGCAAGGAACTCCTAAGCCGCTAAAACCTTTGATAATTATTATTGAAATTATTAGTCAACTAATTCGCCCTATCACTCTCTCTGTTCGTCTCTCTGCTAATATAATCGCTGGACATTTACTTTTATCCCTTTTAGGTGATCTTAGCATTTCATCAAAAATAATATTCTTATTCAGAATGCCTTTATCCATAATTTTATCTTTTTTAGAAATTTGTGTATCCTTAATCCAAGCTTACGTTTTTATAACTTTAGTCTCTTTATACTCAACAGAAATTAATTAATGAAAAAAATACACCCATTTCATTTAGTAACGCCTAGCCCTTGACCTTTGGCTGCCTCTTTCTCTATTTTAGGGTTAGTATCCTCAACTGTGGTGTTTAATCAATCAAAGATTTTTCTCCCTTTAATTGGTAGTCTTATATGTTGTCTCTTAGCCTCTTTTATATGATGGTCTGACATTTTTAAGGAAAGAACTATAGAAGGAAATCATTCTCTTTTAATTATCAAAGGGCTAAAGATTGGAATAATTTTTTTTATCGCCTCAGAAGTTATACTTTTCTTTTCTTTCTTTTGAGGGTATTACCATAATTCTTTAAATCCTAGTGTAGAGATTGGAGTGTGTTGACCTCCAGAAGGAATCCGTCCCTTTCACCCCTTTAATATTCCTTTAATGAATACTTTTCTTTTACTAAGCTCCGGAGCTTCTGTTACCTGATCCCACTGTTCTATAATAAGGAAAGATTTCTGACAAGCCAAAGATAGCCTACTGATTACTATAGCTTTAGGGGGGTACTTTACCTACCTTCAAAGAGTTGAATACTGCAGAGCACAATTTTCTATATGAGATTCAGTTTACGGGTCTTGTTTCTATTTTGGAACAGGGTTACACGGTATGCATGTGATTGTGGGAACAATTTTTCTAGGGACTTCCTACTATCAGATAAACAAACTATCTTGCACATTTAACCACATGGTGGGATATGAATGTGCAATTTGATACTGACATTTCGTAGATGTTGTATGAGTGGGGCTTTACTATGCTATTTATCTTTGAAAGGAGTTCTTCTTTAGTATAATTAGTATTTTTATTTTTCGTGTAAAAGGTTAAAGAAGATAAAAAAACAGATTTAATTAATTTCCAATTAATAACAAGCCTAAAGCTCTGTTTAATTATAAAAAACTTAAAAAAATAAACAGTAAAAAGATTATTCCTATAAACAAATAAATAATTTTATAGAAATATTTTATAAACATAATACTATAAACAGAAAGAAAAGAAACTTTGCCAACAATTTTTGGGCCTAAAAACTCAACTCAAAGCAAATCATAATTTCTAAGGCTATTAGAATCACCTATTAGCTTAGATAAAAAAGAGCTAGAAAATCAATATAAAAAAAAATAATCAGAAAAAGCTAATTTAAAATTGTTAGCAATTTTAAAATTGAAAAAAGAAAAATAAATAAAAATTCTAGAAAAAAGGACAACAATAGGAATAAGTTTAAAATTTCTGAAAACATAAAAAAAACTTTCAATAAACACCAAATTGCTAAAAAGGAAACCAAAAAGAAGAGATCAACAAAATAAAAAAAACATAGGAAGGACAGAACTCCTGAAAATGTCAAACGAAAAAAAAGGGGAGAAATTTCTATAAGATATTAACCCAACGATAAGAATTCGAATACTATAGACTAAGGAAAAAGAGCAAGAGAACAAAAAAAAAACAGAGAAAAAATTAAACCATCCCCCTAGAACAGAAAACTCTAAAAGAAAGTCTTTAGAAAAAAATCCTCTTAAGAAAGGAAATCCCACTAAGCTCAAAGAGGAAAAAATAAAAATAATGAAAAAAAAGGGGGAAATAATACATAAATTTCCTTTTCCTCGTAAGTCTTGCCCTCCTAAAGAATATCTAATAAAAACTCCTCTTCTAAGGAAGAGAAGAGATTTATAAAGAGCATGGCAAACCATATGAAAGAATCTCAACATTCACTCCCCCAAAGAAAGAGCAAATATCATAAAACCTAATTGGCTAAGTGTGGATATAGCTACAATTTTTTTAAGATCGCACTCAAAGACTGCCAAAGCTCCTCTACAAAACATAGTCACCAATGAAATACAACAGAAAAAAATTGAAGTATAAGTTAAAATTATGGTATAATAAAATCGAATTAATAAATAGACCCCTGCTGTAACTAATGTTGAAGAATGCACAAGAGAAGAAACCGGGGTGGGAGCGGCCATAGCCGCAGGAAGCCAAGCTGAGAAAGGAAATTGAGCTCTCTTAGTTATTGCAGCAAAGATAATAAAAAATATTATTAAATTTCTTGCTTGTACCAGCAATGAAAAAACTCTTCAGGACCCCCTTCTAAATATAAAATAAAAAGTCAATAATATTGCTAAATCCCCTAAACGATTTCTCAAAACTGTAAGCACCCCTGACACCAAAGAAGAAGAATTTGAGTAAAAAACTACAAGGAAAAAAGAAGACATTCCTAGCCCATCTCACCCTAATATAATGGCAAAAAAATTGAAGCTAAAAACTAAAAGTATCATTGAAGAAACGAATAAAAGTAAAGTAAAAAAGAATCGGAGTAAAGTTTTATCCCCTATAAGATAAAAATTAGAATAAGAGAAAACCACAGAAGAAATTAGAAATACAAAGCAAGAAAATCTTAAAGAGAGAAAATCCATGATAAAAATAAAATCATAATTATAACTGTCTCAGAAATTAAAAGAAAAGTTTAAGATAAAACCAGACCCATAAGAAGAAAAGAAAAAAGAAAGAAAAAACAAATGAAAAATAAAAAAAAACACTGAAAAAACATAACCCAAAAACTAAAAAGTCCATTTTATACCCCAAATATTTCATTTCCAATCCCCCGGACTTGAGAAATCAAAATGGAAATTCCTAAAACAGACTCACACACAAAGAAGATTAAGAAGAATACTAAAATAGAAAAACCCCCTCTTCCAAAAGGTCCTGATAAATAAAATAAAAAAAAGAGAGAGACTATAATTAACTCTAAGCTCAGCAAAAGGTAAAGATAATGATAATGAAAAAAGACAAAAGATAAAAATCCTCTAATAAAACTAAGGTAAAAAAATGAGATTCCCCAAAGTGACATTTTTCATAGGTTTAATAGTTTATATAAAACATTAATTTTGTAAATTAAAATAAGATAAACCTGAATACTAAATAAAATCCTGAAGATTTACAATCCTCCATTCAATAAACTAATTCAGCTTGATGAAAGCTTTTAGCGTTTTACTGTTAATAAAAAGAAGAATCGAATCTCATCAATTATTCAGCTAAGCTCCCTTCAAATTCTAAATTTAATATACTAAATACTTAAAGCTGCCCCCCTTGATATTAAAAATCTACAGAATCTTTCTCTTTATTTTTTTATACAAATTGTATATAAGAGAGATTATTTTTTGTTTTCTTTTTTTAAAGAAGTAAAGAAGACAAAAAGTCTTCCCTCGATAGGTTAATTCTTTCTTTTACTTATATGAAAGATTAATAGAATAATATTTCAGAGCTCTTCTTATTAATCATAACTTCTTTTAATTCATTATTTAACTCATGCTTACTAATTAATTCATTTCACATTTTAATGGGTAAGAATGGAAAGTCTTATAGAAACTTTTTTTCAGTATTATTTGAATAAAAAAATAGCTCTTTCTGAATTTTAAGTTTTAAAAATAGGAAGCTTTCACAAGCTTTTAGTTTCATCTTTAATATGATTAAATTTCATCATCTTTTCTCCGTTCCTTTATTATATCTCAGACTTAGGCATAATACAGATAAGAGGGCCAAAGAATATGTTAAATTAAATAGTATGAATAATAGAAAGTGTTAATTAAATTAATCATTAAATTCTTTATCCTTTTTCTTTAGCTTAATACCCTTTTAAAGGTTGTGCTTATTTAGGTTAAGTAAAGAGAAAGATTCTGTAGATTTTTAATATCAAGGGGGGCAGCTTTAAGTATTTAGTATATTAAATTTAGAATTTGAAGGGAGCTTAGCTGAATAATTAATTAAACTTACTAATAAGTTTGGTTATCTTTTCTTTTTCCATTATTTTCTAAGTAATAAATAATTAACACTTTCTATTATTCATACTATTTAATTTAACATATTCTTTGGCCCTCTTATCTGTATTATGCCTAAGTCTGAGATATAATAAAGGAACGGAGAAAAGATGATGAAATTTAATCATATTAAAGATGAAACTAAAAGCTTGTGAAAGCTTCCTATTTTTAAAACTTAAAATTCAGAAAGAGCTATTTTTTTATTCAAATAATACTGAAAAAAAGTTTCTATAAGACTTTCCATTCTTACCCATTAAAATGTGAAATGAATTAATTAGTAAGCATGAGTTAAATAATGAATTAAAAGAAGTTATGATTAATAAGAAGAGCTCTGAAATATTATTCTATTAATCTTTCATATAAGTAAAAGAAAGAATTAACCTATCGAGGGAAGACTTTTTGTCTTCTTTACTTCTTTAAAAAAAGAAAACAAAAAATAATCTCTCTTATATACAATTTGTATAAAAAAATAAAGAGAAAGATTCTGTAGATTTTTAATATAAAAAATACATTCGTTAATCTTAATTTCTTCAAAATTACACTTTGTAAAGCTCTAAATGTTTTACCCACTTTTCCTTTAAAACCACAATTTAACATTCTTTAAACTATTGGATAAAATTTGATTAGATTGCACCTAATTAGAGCTTTTAGCTTTATCTAATAAATCTTGGGGTCTATCTTCTTCTTTGTTTTTTTATTGTGAGTCTTTTGTTTAGATTAAAAAGGATTTTGCTGGGGAATCCTGAGGTTTCTTTTAATTCCAGATCGAGATTTGAATGTGGTTTCAATCTGCAAAGAGACAAAAATATTTATATTTCAGGTCAGTTTTTTATAACAGCAATTATCTTTGTTATCTTTGACCTAGAAATCTCTCTATTTATTCCTTTACTTGGGGAAAATCAGGCTTCCGTTGAAGCCTCTTTAGTTGTTTTGTTAGTCCTTTTTATCCTATTTGCTGGAGTATTCTACGAATGAGGATTTGGGATGTTTGAATGAGTAATCTCTTAACTTAAAGGTCTCTGAGGAGCTGCTAACTCTTCTATAGTTTTACTAACCTTTTTTAAAATGAAAGAAAAACAAAAAATAGGGGGAATAGATGAATGAAATTTACTAGATTTTCTTTCATACTTAGGGGTGACCCTGACATTTTGTTAATTCCATTTCCATGAGATATGGATATTAAATAATAAAATGAGGTGGTAGATGATATAAAAATTAAAGATATTAATACTCATCATCTTTGGTGACTAAATTCTAACACAGCAAAAATTAAAATTAATTCGGAGAAAAATCTTAATGTGGGAGGAACTCCAATATTTCCCACGATAGTTATTCTTATTCAAAGGAAGAGAGAAGGGATTAGGATTCTGCTTCCTTTAATTAAAAAGGCTCTTCGGGTGTGGTGTCGTTCGTAAATTCTGTTTAAAGAAAAAAAAAGAATTGAAGAAGTGAGACCGTGGGAAATTATTATATAAAACACTCCTGACTCTCTAAATTGGCAAAAGGACAGAAGACCCGAAGAGCACATCCCTATGTGTATAATTGATATGTAGGCAATCATTTTTTTTAAGTCCACTTGTCGCAGGCAAGGGAAAACAGCTAGTAAAGCTCCTCAAATTCTTCATTGAAAGAAAAACTCTACTGATTTGTCTAGGTAAAAAAAAATTCTAGGAGAATAAAAAAAAAGTCCGTACACCCCCAGTTTTAGCAGTAACCCTGCTAAAATTATAGACCCCGATACAGGGGCCTCCACATGAGCTTTGGGAAGTCAAAGGTGAAGGAAAAAGCAAGGGATTTTAACAAAAAACATTAAAATAGAAATTATTACAAAGAAATAATCTATTTTAACAAAGTAAGAGTAAAAAAATATATGAAACATTAAATTCTTTATTATCATATTTATTCTTAACATATGAATAATAAAAGGTAAAGAAAATGTTAAAGTATAAAAAAATATGTATATAGCAGCTTGGAGTCGTTCTTTTCTTTTCCCAAAGTTTGAAAGAATAAAGAAAATTGGGATAATCGAAAATTCAAAGAAGATGTAAAAAACTATTAAAGATTTAGTGGAAAAAGTAATGATTAAAGAGAAAAGCATTAACATAACATAAAGGATGAAGTTAGACTCTGGAGATGAGTTAAAGAAGTTAGAATTAGCTAAAATTATGCAAGAACAAATTATAATTGAAAGCATCATTAATGATCAAGAATTAACTTTATATGAGTAAATAATAGCTTCTATATTTACCCCTTTGGTAGCTAAATTGGATAATATTAAAAAAAGAGTAGAAAATCTTTCTAAATACTTCTTATTTAAAGCTAAGTAAATTGTAGCGCAAAATAAAATTATCATTTCGATGAGATTAGAGCTTTCGCTCTAAAAGATTCGAAGTCTTTAATTTTCTAATCCTCTTTAGTAATTTGTTTCTGTTTTACAATCAGAACTTGCATTTTGCATTACTAATATTTTTTTAATTGAATTAATTTTAATTTTCTTAGTATTTTTATTTTTAGGTCACTCTAATTCTTTAAGAATAATTTTTTGTATTTTAACAATTACTATTTTAGGAGTTTTTAGTCTTTTTAATTGTTTTGGGGGCCATTGATTAATTTTTATGCTAATTTTTACTGTAGTGGGTGGGCTAATAGTTATTTATATTTTTGTTCTTTCTTTAAACTCCAATGAGCCTATTGAGTCTGGAGTAAGAAAAGGTTATCCTTCTTTGCTAGTTTTAATGAGAAGATTTTGCATTTTTTCTGTCTTTAAGAGAGGAGGAAATCTTCCTAATAAATCAATTTATGAAAACTTTTTCTTAATCATTCTTTTCTCTATTTTGCTAATTTTAATAACTATATATATGTCCTCTAAGTTAATCATAAATGTCAGAGTTGCATCTAAAAGCATAAAATAGGAGGAAGATTAGCAACAATTAAAACCATAGAAACTTTAAACCCTGTCTAAAAAGGGATACTTGAAAAATGAGGAAATTATTTAGATAATGAAAAAAAAAACTTCTTTTAAATTTCCTATCTCAAAAATAATTTATTCGGGGGTTTTAAAACTTCCTACGCCTAGAAATATTTCTTATATATGAAATTTTGGGTCTTTATTAGGTATAAATTTAGTTATCCAGTTAGTTTCGGGAATTTTAGTTTCTATGCATTATAACCCTAGAGCTAATCTGGCCTTTGATTCTGTTGTGCATATCGCTCGAGATGTAAATTTGGGTTGACTAATTAAACTTTTTCATATAAACGGAGCCTCCCTTTTCTTTATTTTTATTTATATACATATTAGACGAGGAATTCTGTTCTCCTCTTTTAAGAAAAAAGAAACTTGATTTTCGGGAGTTCTTATTTTATTCATTTTGATGGCAACTGCTTTTCTAGGATATGTCTTACCTTGGGGACAAATATCTTTTTGGGGAGCGACTGTTATTACTAATTTAGTTTCTGCTGTTCCTTTTATTGGTGAAGGAGTGGTAGTATGGTTATGAGGCGGTTTTTCTGTTGGTGACGCCACTTTAAATCGATTCTTTTCATTACATTTTCTAATACCTTTTTTATTGTCTGCTTTAGTCCTAATCCATATTCTTTTACTTCATAGACCTGGGTCTTCCAATCCAATTGGAGTAAAGTCTAATTTAGATAAGATCTCCTTTCACCCTTTCTTCTCTTTTAAGGACCTTTTAGCTCCTGTTTTTATTCTAACTATTTTGATGATTATCATATTTTATAAACCTTTCTTGATAGGGGACCCAGAAAATTTTAGAATAGCTAATCCAATATCTACTCCTGTTCATATTCAACCAGAATGATATTTTTTATTCGCTTATGCTATTCTTCGGTCTATCCCTAATAAGTTGGGGGGGGTCATTTGTTTGGTAATAAGAATTTTAGTGCTTTTATTACTATCTTTTAAGAAAAAGAAAATTAACTCTTCTAAATTTAACCCATTTAAAAAGTTCATTTTTTGAGGATATGTCTCCACTTTCTTAGCCTTGACCTGAGGAGGGGCAAAGCCTATTGAGTCCCCATTTGAAGGGATAATACAATTATATAGATTATTGTATTTTTTATTTATAATTATAAATTAACCTTTTTTTACTTATCTTGAAAATAAGTTAAAGAGAAATCTAAAGGTTTTCTAACAAGAGGCATCTTCCGATACCTCTACTTTGTTACGACTTATCTTTTTCAAGAGTGACGGGCGATATGTACATTTAACTTAACTTAATCAAAAAAAAGTTCTATTTTTTATTTACTTTTAAATCCTAAAAGTTATTCTTTAAAGAATAATAAAATATGTGGCTAATTTTTTCTTACATATGGTTTAAACCTTGACCTGATTTATCTAATATTTTTAAAAGAAGAAATAACCAAATTTCATCTTAAACGGAGGTATATAAAATAAGAATGTAAGTAAGACTAAGCGGGGACTATCGATTACAAAACAAGCCCCTCTAAAAAGAAGTTAAACCGCCAAAAAAATTAGGTTTATTGGTCAACAAGCAATACCTTTCTTTTTAATAAAAGGGTATCTAATCCTCTTCTTTTTAAAATTTCAAAGATTAAACTTTCTTTAGAATCAAATTTTAAATTTCACCTTAAAATTTAATGAATGAAAAAATTGAATTTTACCTTATAAATTATTTTCTTAAATAATCGTATAACCGCAACCGCTGGCACGCCATTTGATACTTTTCATTATAACTAAAATTATTATAATGTAAAATTCTACTTAATATGACTTTTTGTATAAATATTAAAAATAATAAAATAAATCTTCTTTTAATAAAAAGTTCAAAGTTTAATCCTTAAGCCCCCAAAGCTTTTATTCTTCTTAAACTATACTTTGGATGGCCTAGCGAGTAATAAAATTTATATAAAAAAAGAAAACCCCCCCTAAAGAAAGGGGGAGAATAGATTTTCAACAAAAAGACATAAGCTTGTCGAATCGAAACCGTGGGAAGGAAGCTCGAACTCAAATAAATGTAAAACAAAATAAAAAGGTTTTTAATATTATTATTTTAATGCCTGTTAAGGAAGCAGTGATAAAGCATAAAAAAAGAATAAAAGAATATTCTCCTAAAAAGATGAAAATAAATATTTCTGAGTAATATTCGGTATTAAAACCAGATACTAACTCTGATTCCCCTTCGATGAAATCAAAAGGGGCTCGACCAGTTTCAGCTAAACAGGAAAGAATTCAACAGCAAAATAAAGGTGGGCTTAAAAGGAACATGTAAACTTTATTTCCTTCCAAGAAGAAGTCAAAAAATCTAAAAGTTCTGATTAAGAAGATAAATCTAAAGAATAAAAAAATTATTGAAACTTCGTAAGACACTGCTTGAATCGCTGCGCGAAAAGCTCCTGCTTTAGAGTAAAATGTCCCAGAGAAAATTCCTCTAAAGAGGAGAGTATAAACAGAGATTCTAGAGATCACAAAAAGAAGAAGAACCCCTCAACAAAAGGAGAAAAAGGGGAATTCTCTCAAATAATTAACTCAAATAAAAATTCCAAGGGTTACCCCTAAAGCCGGCGAAACCACGTAAGCTATGAAAAATCTAGTTATTAAATGCACTTCCGCCTTAAAGAAAAGCTTTAAAAAATCTGAAATTGGTTGCAGAATTCCAGAGATAAAAACTTTATCAGGCCCAGGACGAAGGTGTATAGCCCCAAGAGCCTTCACTTCAAAAAGTGTAAAGAAAGCAATAGAAATTAATATAAAAATTAATATTGCAATAAAATTTATAATCAATATTGAAGGTAAAAACTTAAAAGAGACTTAAACTCTTCGCACTATCTGCCACAACAATCTTAAAGAAAATTTTAAGGTCCTCTCGTACTATTAAAAATATTTAAATAAAAAGATAAAATCCAATCTGGCTTACGCCGACTTGAACTCAGTTCATGTGCTAGGTTAAAAGTCGAACAGACTTCCTTTTCTATCTTCTACTCCAGAAAGGTAAAGCAAACCAACATCGAGGTCGTAAAATTCTTTATATATAAGATCTACCCAAAGATATTACGCTGTTATCCCTTGGGTATTTAAAATCTTATTAAAACTTGAGTTCTAAAAAAGTTTGAATTAAATTTATATAAAATCTTGCCCCAAGAAAAAATGAAGTCTTCTACTCTTATTAATTAAATCAGTAAAATGTTCAAATAAAAATCCAAGGGTCTTTTAGTCTTTTTTAAAATTTTAAAGATTTTTCAAATAAAAATTAAATTAAAATACTTAAAGTAAGATAAAAGGAGAGAGAGACTACTCTCATACTGGAATTCAATTAAAATTCTAATGATTTCGCTACCTTAGCATAGTCAAATTACCATGGCTATTTAATATTCATTGAGCAGTAGCTTCTAAAAAATTTTTTAGAAAAGACTTTGATAAACATTCTCTCTCCTTTTTTTGAAGTTTTTCACTGTAATTTAAAAATAAAATTTAATAAAGTAACAAAAAAGTTTTAATTCTACTAATACTTAAATCATAAAATGCTATAAATTAAAATAATATAAACCTGTAAAAACAATTTTAAAGAGTCAGTTAAAACACAATTTAAAAACTTTTAATAATCCAATCGTTAAAATCGAAAAAAGTGTTTTAAGAAGCTTTTCCCTCTCTATTTTAAAATAACCAGATATACTTAAACTAAAGCGTATAACCCCTAATAGCTTTTTCTGTACTTCAACATTTATTAACCTAAGCTATTAGATCTTAAAGTTTTCGGGAAAAAATAAATTTATTTATTTCTTAAGCCCCTAATACAAAAGGTATTTATTATTAAAATAGATAAAATTAAGAGAGAACTAATTTAAATTTTACTTTTAATATTAATTATCTTTTAACCCTCGAAATCAAAATTCGATATGCATTTACACTAAAGATAAGAATAGTCTGTCTGTCTTGATGCGACAGAAAGGGGGTCCCCCTATTCCACTAATTAGCGGAAAATAAGGTAAGCTATAAAAGCTAATGGGCTCATACCTCATTGAAAGTTCTTCTTCTTATTTATAGTTAAATGGTTAATCTTATTTATAGCCCCCTTAGGGGCTCTCTCAAGAAAGAGATGAATTTTTATTTGATCTTTTCTTGAAATAAGATCTTTTATTTTTATTATTTTTCTAAAAGAAAGTAAGAAGAGAGAAATCAGAATAATGTATTTTTTAGTCCAATCTCTTAGATCCTCTATTCTTTTGCTTTCGTTAGTTTTAAATGAAAAATTCTCTTTTAATTATCAAGAAGGAAGATTCTTACCTTCTAGTCTGTTGATTTTATCTTTAGTCACAAAATGCGGGCTTTTCCCTATGCACATATGAATAGTAGAAATTGCAAATAAAATAAGAAGCATAAATATCTTTATTTTTTTAACAATTATAAAAATCGCTCCTCTCACTGTTATTATAAAAAGAGTAAGATTAGAAATATTATTTTTAATCATTATCTTTAGAAGAGGGGTTTCTGTTGTACTTCAATTTTCTTCTTTAGATATTAAAATTCTGATAACTTTTTCTTCTGTGTCTCATTCAAGATGGATATGTTTTTCTTGTTTGATTAGATACCATCTTATAATGTTTTATTTCTTCACTTATTCTTTAATTTTATTTTTAATTTTAAAGGAAGTGAAAAATAAAAGATTAAAGAGTGTTCTTGTAGGAAGAAGGAAAAGAAAAAGATTATCTATTAATATCTTATCGTTAAGAGGTATCCCCCCTTTATTAGGGTTTTTCCCGAAATGATGTGCCCTAATAGAAGCCTCTAAATTAAGAAATATGAAATTTTTAAGATTTTTTCTTCTCATAATAAATTGTCTTAATGTCTTTATTTATCTACGCCTTATCACCTATAAAAGTCTAAATATACCTTTAAAAATGAAGAATGAGTCTAAAATAGAAAGAGTTTTTCAATTAGATACTCTTATCAATCTTCTTCCTTTGGCTATTTTAATCTTTATATTTTAAAGCAATAGGTTATTTAAACTATTATCCTTCAAAGATAAAGATAGTAAGCTTTACCTTTAAATTTGCAATTTAATATTCATAAAACTTTTCTTACTTA